TGATCGAACCAAGCCTCCGCAATTTCGGAATCTCCCTCGCGAATGGCCTGTTCTCCCCGGTCGGAATAGGCCGGTTACTGCCTTCCCTTCGAACCGTACTTGAGAGTTTCCTACCTCATACGGCTCGGCAGTCAACTTTTTTGGTATCCAATTGTAATCGCCCCTCTTGAATTGAATTAAGATTTCGCCTAGATCGATCCCATTCTTCGTGGTAACCAAAAGAAGCTAATGCCATGAGTTTCAAACTTAAATCGGAAATTGGGATGAATACTCTGTTTTAGTTTTATCTTCGCTCCCACCTTCCTACGAATAAAGCATAGGCAGTTATCCTATCGGTCGAATGTTCTGAAAGGTAACTATCTCGATTTCATCTTAATATCGAAATTTATATAGAATTTTTGAAAAAGACTTTCAAGGAAAGCTTACTATCTTTGGGATCTGATCCTACACCGCTGCTCAATACCTTAGTCGTTAGTAGGTCCACTCTATTACATAATTGGATTCCTAACATTTATCACACATCATAACCTAAGTAAGCAGTTAGTCTTGTATTGGTACTCCGCGAATTGATCTTTACGGCGCTTACTCTATCAATTAGATCCTTTATCCAGAGAAGAAAACAGCTGGGGATATCTCTTTCTTCCTATTTCGACTTCGAAGAAGGTTCTTTCTTTTCTACAGCTCATACAAATCGTTCTTGTAGACGATGCATAGGTAGAAAGCCTATTTTTCTAGTCTTTACGAGCGGATTTTATCTTTCTTTCTATAGTGGAGATAGTCGCACGTAATGACAGATCACGGCCATATTATTAAACGCTTGTGGTAAGAATGGGTTTCGTTCTAGCGCTCGAAAATAATATTCCAAAGCTTTCGTATGTTCTCCGTTACTTGTGTGAATAAGGCCTATGTTATAAAGTATATAACTTCGGTCATAGGGATCAATTTCTAGTCGCATAGCTTCATAATAATTCTGCAAAGCTTCTGCATAATTTCCTTCGGATTGCGCTGACATCCGTTACGGTCGTCATTCAATTCAAAGAATCTCCGTTCCAGAACCGTACATGAGATTTTCATCTCATACGGCTCCTCTCTTATGTGCATAATGAAAATAATATAGGGAATCAAATTAAAGATGAAAATATTCTCATTATGAACTGAACAGGGCTGGTGTTTTTACAAGAAATCTCTAGCCAACCTTTCTGCAAGAGATCCTTTCTTACCATCAAGCATATTGATACTAGAGAGAAATGAAAACTCCAACAATTTCTTTGTTCTCAGCGCCCCCTAATTTCCGGGAATGAGTCACTTCAATAGCCTTCGATGGTTCTACGGGTATCCAAAAGACAAACACGATGGATGTTTGTTGTCCCAACCATTCTTGGTAGTCCCGAGCCTGCTAAGGAAAGGGATAATCTATCACAAAGTTTTTTTATGGATTCCGGGGTGTCGTGCTTCTTCCCCTATGCTGCCTATTGGTACTAGTAGCGTAGGATTGACCTGTAATAACGAACCGATAGGTATAAACCTTCGCGCAATACTAGAATCGACAATTCAAACTTAGTATCTGAGGCTGCATTAATCGAGGATACACAATAGAAGGAGTTGTTCTATTTCCAAACTTTACCTTCCACAGGCGTAGATTTCTTTTTCTTTTTATCCCGATCCCGAATCATGTGTCTTTCTCGTAAGACTACGAGGAATAAAAAAATCAAATCGCACCATCTCGGTAATAGGTAAATGCCTCTTTTTCTCCGGAAGTTGTCGGAATTATTCGTAATAAGATATTGGCGACAATTGAAAAGGTCTTATCAATAAAATTTCCATTGATCCGCGGTCTAGGCATAGGCAGCAATCCATTCGAAAATTCTTAGCATTCCCTCGCTCATAGAAACAGGATCCCACAAGGAAAAGAATGGTACAGTACGAAATAACATAAAAATAGAGGCATTCTAAATTAAAAAAATATGTGCCTTCTATTCAACTATTCAAATTGTTTTTTTTTTCATAGGAATTGATTAAGAACTAAAAAATAGTGAAACCGGATTCGATTTCATTCGAATGGAATCGTATAGAAGGAAACGATGCCGATGTCATTGAAGTGACAGATTAAAAGAACCCACGCAATTTTGATTGAATTAAGATCCAAAGAAGAAATAAGGATTGAATACTCATAATCAGTCTATGATGAGAATAAAATAACTGCCTATTTTATTTTGTCTTGTGTACATAGCGGGGATACCCGAGACAATCAAAAGAGAAAAACAATACGATAGATAGTTTAGAAATTTGTACTAGATCGATGGCATAGGGGTTTGGTGTTAATAACTCGACAGCTGGATGGGAACGGAGTTTGAGAATTCTTAGGGTATGGAATCGTAGTCGAACTAGAATGATGATCAAAAGAGATCCATTAATAATAGTCATTAATAATAGTCTATAAAATATAGATCTCTCAATCAGTCGATTTGTTCTAATTTCTAAGGTCTTGATTGAATCGGAAAGAAAGAGATAAGCCGACCAAAAAGAGAACATTATTTTTGCAAACAGCAAGAGTTAACAGTTTTTGCACGAAAATCCTTTTCTCTTTATCTCGGGAGCCTCGAAGGAAAGATATTTCTTTGACGTGGAGAAAAATTTTTCGATTCTGATAGCTTTTTATAGTTAGAGTTGATTAGTCGTACCGACCCAATAATGAAGATGAATGACTCGTAATTCACTCGGTTTTTGGGTCATAATCATTAGGTAGGAGAGATGGCCGAGTGGTTCAAGGCGTAGCATTGGAACTGCTATGTAGGCTTTTGTTTACCGAGGGTTCGAATCCCTCTCTTTCCGTACCTTTACCCAACGCACGGACTTACTAACCACAAGAAATCAAATAAGAATCGATATCATTATTCCATACATTTAGACCTTTCTTTGATATAGATTATCTATTCCTAATGGCTGTGACATGTAAAAGACTGGACATAAAGGGGGAGATAAGGAAAGAAAATCTCCCTCTCGCGCTATAATACCGAAATATGAGAAAAATACAGCCCAAGCCCTTCTTTCTCTTAACCTTAGGTTAATTTACTTCACCGAAAGGGAGCAAAGTTGCCCGCACTTTACCTTATTCGAACATTTTTTGATTTTCGTTCGGTTTAAGTCTGACGAGAATAATATTCTACGACTAGCAATTCATTTATTTCCAAACCGACCCATTTACTATCTATTATTTGATTGACTAATCCTTTAGAGTGTACTGGGTCAAGAGTTAAATGGTTTGGTAATTTCTTGTGAGGAGAGGAATCGAGAGAATTTTGAATTAGAATTTTCGATTTTCCTTCCTCCTTTGCCGTAATAGTATCTCGGGGTTTGCAGCGATAACTTGGTATGTCTACGATCCGACCATTTACTAAAATATGTCGGTGGTTAACTAATTGGCGAGCTCCCGGAATAGTCGGAGCCATCCCCAATCGAAAAAGAATGTTATCCAAGCGCATTTCAAGTAATTGTAGTAAAACCTGACCTGTTGGCCCTTTGGCCTTTCCGGCGATACGAACGTATGTAAGCAATTGGCGTTCTGTAAGACCATAATGAAAACGCAATTTTTGTTTTTCTTCTAGGCGAATACAATATTGGGATTTTTTCCCAGACCACGATTGGTTTCTACGATATTTTCGGTCTTTGGGACTTTTATTAGTTAGTCCCGGTAAAGCCCCCAGCCGACGTATTTTTTTGAAACAAGGTCCTCGGTAACGTGACATAAAGCCTCCTTCCTCTTATTTATTTTTCACTCTTATTGATGAAATTTCATTTTACAGAATAAAATTAAACTCAAACTGAACTAAATGAGAAATGACGTGAAATTGACGCAAATGTACTATTAAAGAATAACGAGCTGAATTGGATAAAGAAATATCCAGATCTTTACTTTATATTCTCTATATAGATATAGCAAAAGAAAAGGATCTTTTTATGCCCTAGTTGGAAGTTCCTATAACGCAATAAATCGATAGAAATCGATGCCTTTTAGGAAAAGCGGACGACATTTTTTTCAATAGTCTTTGATTTCAAAAGGACATTCTCTAATGATGAAAAATCAAAAAAAAGAAAGAGAGAAGAGCCTACTATCGGAATCGAACCGATGACCATCGCATTACAAATGCGATGCTCTACCCTCTGAGCTAAGTAGGCTCACAGAAGAAAAATGCGACACGCCTAGGAATTCACTAAACTCTCAGAATCCTTGCTTGCTATTAACTATTAGAATAGATTTTTTTGAAATTCTCGATTTTCTTGTTTTTCTATTCCTACTTTATTAGGAATAGCTAAGAATTTCAAAAAAATCTGAAACCTTATGATTCATTTGGACCTATCAAATTTCTATTTCTTTCTCACAATATAGATTATTGAATAAGAAATGAATCAATATTCAAAAATTTTTGGTTTTTGAATTCAACTGACATTTGAAAGTCTTTTGATTATCCTTCTCTATTTTCTTCCCTATCATCTATCTTTCAAATTCGAATTATTGAATAGAATTCTTCGTTCTAACAAATGAGAGATGCCGCCGCTTTCATTCGGAAAGGTAGAATTTAGGACGAAAAATAGACCGTTTAAGTAATGGAAATTGCATAGAAAAGTAATGGAAAGGGGGGCAGATAGAGATATGGTATGGATCTACTTATATTGAATTGTAGAGACATAAATGATAAAATCGTTTTTGATTGGACCAAAAAGCAAAGATGAGATAAAGACTTTTTTTAGATAGCACTAAGTCTCTACTAAATTCAATAGTGCCAGTTTAAATAAAAGAAAGGGGGGGGAAGGACATCATAGTGAGATTCTAATCTCAAAGGGGGATATGGCGAAATTGGTAGACGCTACGGACTTAATTGGATTGAGCCTTGGTAGGGAAACTTACTAAGTGAGAACTTTCAAATTCAGAGAAACCCTGGAATTAACAAAAAATGGGTAATCCTGAGCCAAATCCCGTTTTCTGAAAACAAAGAAAGGTTCAGAAAGCGAAAATAAAAAAGGATAGGTGCAGAGACTCAATGGAAGCTGTTCTAACAAATGAAGTTGCTTGTCTTTCGTTGTTAGAGGAATCTTTCTCTTGAAACTTCAGAAAGAGAGAAGGATAACCCTATATAATATACATAGGTAAGGTATGCGTACTGAAATACTATAAAGGATCTAATCATTAATGGGGACTCAAATCTATATTTGTTATATGAAAAACGGAAGAATTCTTCTGAAGCGATTCAGATTGAAGAAGAAAGAGACAAATCATTCACTCCAGAGTCTGATAGATCTTTGGAAGAATTGAGTCATTGGACGAGAATAAAGAGAGAGTCCCATTCTACATGTCAATATTGGCAACAATGCAATTTATAGTAATAGGAAAATCCGTCGATTTTCGAAATCGTGAGGGTTCAAGTCCCTCTATCCCCAAAGAGCCCCTTGCGCTGTCTAACGCTTGAGGCGCTCCTTTTATTTATATTAGTTTAGATTGATTCGTTTTTCGTTAGCGCTTCCAAATTCCTTATCTTGCCCATTCACTTACTCTTTTATAAACCGATCTGAGCAGAAAGTTTTTTCTCTTCTCACGCGTTTTGTTGGATCGATTATCCATGTACAAATGAACATCCTTGAGCAAGGGATCGCCAGTTGAATGATTCACAATGGAGATTTTTCTTTACCCTGAAACTTACCAAGTTGTTCTTTTGACGATCCAAGAAATTCCGCGACCTGGACGAGACTTTCGAATATCCTTTCAATTGACAGATCCCCAACTTCTCTAGTAAAATGAGGGTGCAGTATCGGGAATAGTCAGGATAGCTCAGCCGGTAGAGCAGAGGACTGAAAATCCTCGTGTCACCAGTTCAAATCTGGTTCCTGACACACGATTGATTTGTATGAGCCTCTATTCTCCAAAGTAATTCATATGAATCGAGATCTATTTTGATTTAATTCATTAAGAGTCTAAATCAGAATACATATTAGCCCTCTCGGTTTTTAGAGAGATACCCCATCTATTTTCGCTTTTATAGATGGGTAAAGACTTTATTAGACAAAGTATCTAAGAAATGAGATTCTAGATTTCTCTTCTTTTTAGTTTATTTCTCCTCTCCTTCAAAAAAATGAATGGTAATCCTTATCTATATTCGAAGGGTTCTGGTAGGGTTTTGAACGATTCAAAAGTCGAAAGGAGTTGAAGGATATGACTAGCTAAGCTTCAGTTGAGAGATCAATAAAAATCGAATCCGATACCTTTCATTCCCTTGTCTTTGTTTTTTTTTCAAATTCGATTTTTATTGCATTTCCTCCTACATTACACGACTTTCCTAGAGTGCGTCTAAGTGCTGTGCGCCCTACAAACTTCATGATGCAGAACTCATTGGCTTCATCCTATTGTGGCTTGAATCATCCGAAATAAGTATCTTTCAAATTTGAGAATCCCAATGAATCCCTACCTGTCTTGTCTTGTTTGTTACCCTAGCCATACTACAAACGAGACCTAAATTCCTATGTTTCACCGAGAACAGAGCCTGGAATCTATAGAATTCTAAAAGTGAAGATCGATTTTTTATCATTCAATAAGCATCTTGGATTTCATAAAATTTTGGGGCAATATAATCTTTACGCAAAGGCCATCCTATCCAACTTTCAGGCATGAAAATCCGTTTCAAACGCGGATGATTATCATATGAGATTCCCAACATATCATAAGATTCCCGTTCTTGAAAATCCACACTTTTCCAAACCCAGAAAACAGAAGGAATTCTCGGATCCCTCCTCGAGGCAAATACTTTTATGCATACCTCTTCGGGTTGATCCACGCCATACTTTATTCTCGTAAGATGATACACACTCGCTAAGAGTCCGCCTGGTGCTACATCATAGGCACACTGGGAGCGTAGATAATTGTAACCATATACATAAAAAATGACAGCAATGGAATGCCAATCCTCGGCCTTTATTTGGAAAGTCTCGATTCCTTGGTAATCAAAGCCCAAAGATCTATGAATTAGCCCGTGCTTGATTAGCCAAGCAGACAAATGACCCTGCATCTTTTTGCTCTCTCCCGCATTTTTTATATAATTATTTCACACATTTCCGATGAAATTTATGAAGATTGAGCCATGCCTTTGGATTCTGTTTTATTCTGTACAAAAGAATCCTGTCTAATTCACGAATTCGTGGAAAGAGGCTGAACTTTGACTTTTGGATTTGAAAAAGGTTTCCGAAGGTATCTCTGAAGTAGAGGGCGGTTGAGAAAGGAGTCCTTGAGCATAATTTCCAGTATGACTACTCCAACAGAGCTTAAGCTGAAACTTGTGATTGGTAGTAAAACAACGATTCATTCGCTGAGACTGAATTCGATCGGCATAGATTTCTCGAGAGATTTTTTTTCGAAGTTTTGTTATAGCATCTATAACTGCTTCTGGTTGAGGTGGACAGCCCGGCAAATAAATATCTACCGGAATTAGCTTATCGATTCCCCGAACAGTACTA